CTATACGAAAATGATCCATTTTCATAAGATCTTCTTGACTCTTATTCAAAAGGTCTAATAATGTATATATATTGGACCTTTTGAGACAATTATAGATCCTGGGAGACAATTCTAATTGGTCAATAAAAATACATTTCAATGCTATTTCTTTTTTACTTTTGCTTAGTTTATCCAATTTATTCTGAAAGGTAAAAAAGGGTATAGTAACTATGTTTTGATTGTCCTCTAAATTTGTGTCACATTCTTCCGCATGTAGAAAGGGTATAAATAAATCAATCAAATTACGGGAGGCCTCGTGAAGTGCTTCTTTAGGAGTTAAACTTCCATTCGTCCATATTTCTAGAAAAAGTATTTCTTGTTTTTCATTTCCATTCCCATAAGAATGAATACTATGATTCGCATTTCGAACAGGCATGAATACAGCATCTATAGTAAAACTTCCATCTTGTGCATTATTTGGTGTTTTCATACGATATCCACGATTCCTCTCGATTTGTAGTCCAATACACAAATCCATTGGTTCCGTTAGGCTAGCTATATGCTGTGTAGGATCAACAATTTCCACAGAAGGGGGTGAGATGATGTCTTGAGCAGTTACGTATCCAGGACCCCTGATGCAAATGGATGCGTTGCGAGTTCCATACAGATTACTTCTTAATACAATTTCTTTTAAATTCATTAAAATTTCATGTACGGATTCTTCAATACCTACTATAGTAGAATACTCATGTGGTATTTTTTCAGATTTTGCGCGTGTGATACATGTTCCTTCTATTTCTCCAAGCAAAGCCCTTCGCATTGCGATGCCTATTGTATCGGCTTGACCCTTCATAAGCGGAGACAGAATAAAACGGCCATAATAAAGACGCTTACTGTCTACTCTAGATTCAACACACTTCCACTGTAGTGTCCGAGTAGATACTGCTACTTCCTCTCGAAGCATAGTAATTTTTTATCAGATTATTGAATCATTTATTTCTCTTGAAATCTGTTCCATTCTTATTTCTACACACGTCTTTTTTTAGGAGGTCTACATCCATTATGCGGCATAGGGGTTACATCCCGTACGAAACTTAATAGTATACCACTTCTACGAATGGCTCGTAATGCTGCATCTCTGCCGAGACCAGGCCCCTTTATCATGACTTCTGCTCGTTGCATACCCTGATCGACCACTGTACGAATAGCATTTCCTGCCGCGGTTTGGGCAGCAAACGGTGTCCCTCTTCTTGTGCCCCTGAATCCACAAGTACCGGCGGAGGACCAAGAAACCACCCGGCCTCGTACATCTGTAACCGTTACAATGGTATTGTTGAAACTTGCTTGAACATGAATAACTCCTTTTGGTATTCTACGTCCATTCTTACGTGAACTAATACGTCCATTCCTACGTGAACCAACTCTTGGTATAGGTTTTGCCATCTTTTATCATCTCATCAATATGAGTCAGAGATTTACGGATATATCCATTTCAGGTTAAAACAGATCCTTCATTTTATTTGTACATTGGGTCCTTTTTCGAAGGATTATCCTTGTCTCTGTTTATGTCTCGGGTTGGAACAAATTACTATAATTCGTCCCCGTCGGCGAATCAGTCGACATTTTTCACAAATTTTACGAACAGAGGCCCTTATTTTCATATTTGTCATTCCTTATCTTAATTCCGAATCTATTCCTTGGAAGAAAATAAGTCTCTTGGAATTTTGAACCTCAAGTTGTATTGTATCCCCACGAAAATAATGTCGAAAAATATACACCTAATCGTTCGAATCTTTATTGCGGAGTCTATAAATAATACGTCCTCTTGTTGAATCATAACGACTTACTTCGATTTTAACTTTATCTCCTGGTAGTATCCGTATAAAACTACGTCGGATCCTTCCTGAAACATAACCTAGAATCAGATCTTCATTATCTAAGCGAACCCGGAACATGCCATTGGGAAGTGATTCAGTAATTAAACCTTCATGAATCCATTTTTGTTCTTTCATTTCAGGTAACCCCCTTGAAGTATCAACTAATGGAGGAGGAGTGATATTAGGCAACCAGTCCTTCCTCTTTTTCTTTTTTTGCAATATAGGAAGTTACCAATTCAATTCAGATATCAGAAAGATCACCATATATAACACAAAATTTCTCCTCCGATTCCTTCTAGCCGAGCTTCTCGGTCTGTCATTATACCTCGAGAAGTAGAAAGAATAACAATCCCCATTCCTCCTAAAATCCTAGGAATTCGTTGAACGTTGGAATAGATTCGTAGACCGGGCCGGCTGATACGTTTTAAAATAGTTCTATATGGCCCTTTCCTATTCCTTCTATGTCGAAGGGTTGAAACCAAGAAATTTTTGTTGCTTTCTCGATGTTTTCTCACATTTTCGATAAAGCCTTCTCGTAGAAGTATTTTAACAATGTTTTCGGTAATATTAGTAGATGCTATTCGAACCGTTCCTTTTTTATCCATGTCAGCATTTCGTATAGAAGTTATTATGTCAGCAATTGTGTCCCTACCCATGATGAACTATAATTATTTGTGCCTCCGAGTTTTAATATAATCAACATGCTCGTTATTTTTCTTTTTTATTAATTATAAAGTTAAGGGATATACGTGATACATAATCTACTAAATTAATTTAATCCATTCCCAAGACCCTACTATATCATATCACGGGCTTGTCTATTAGTCTTTATTCTATATAGTATTTATAATACCTCAGGATAGTATTTATAATACCTCAGGAGCTAATGAGACTATTTTAGTAAAATTCAACTGTCTCAATTCCCGAGCGATCGCACCAAAAACCCGAGTTCCTTTTGGATTTCCTTCTTGATCAATGACAACCGCGGCATTGTCATCATATCGTATTATCATACCGTTGTCACGTTTAAGTTCTTTACATGTACGTACAACTACAGCTCTGATCACCTCTGATCTTTCTAGAGGCATATTGGGCACTGCTTCTTTGATTACAGCAACAATAACGTCACCAATATGAGCATATCGACGATTACTAGCTCCTATGATTCGAATACACATCAATTTTCGAGCCCCACTGTTGTCCGCTACATTTAAAAGGGTTTGAGGTTGAATCATATCATTATTTTTTATCGTTTCTTTCAATGCGAAGAAAGGGCAAAAAAAAAAATATATTTTTTGTCTAGAAAAAAAGGCCTGCGGTTGTTTGTTTTTTCATCACAAAGACTCCTTTCCTTTGGTTGCACACATCCCTATTCTGCAATAAGGAATTGAGTTCGTATAGGCATTTTGGACGCAGCGATTAAAATAGCTTCTCTGGCTACTATTTCTGATACTCCACCCATTTCATAAAGGATTCGACCCGGTTTAACGACGGATACCCAATATTCGGGAGATCCCTTCCCCGAACCCATACGCGTTTCCGTAGGTCTTAATGTAACAGGTTTGTCTGGAAATATACGTACCCATATTTTTCCACCACGACGCGCATATCGTGTCATTGCTCGTCGCCCTGCTTCTATTTGTCTAGATGTGATCCAGGCGGGTTCAAGTGCCTGAAGAGCATATCTGCCGAAACTAATACGATTACCTCGGTAAGATATTCCCTTCATTCTTCCTCTATGTTGTTTACGGAATTTGGTTCTTTTGGGGTTATAGTTGATGGTTGTTTCTTATTCTCAATTCCATCTCTACTGCAGAACCGGACATGAGAGTTTCTTCTCATCCAGCTCCTCGCGAATGAAATGATTCCATAATATTACGAATATGTATTGAATTTATAATAGACTGAATCATAGGATTTTTTGAGATCTAATCTGCCACGTAAAAATTTATATATCTTGGGTTCTATATACAACTGGAAATATACCTCTATAGAATTTTTATTTTTACCTTTATTGAATCCCAAAAACTTAGCAATCCAATAAGGCCTTCGCGGGCGAATATTGACTCTTTCAATATCTGTTTAATTCGTAGGGTCAGTCCTTGACCTCTCAGAATAAATGAATAGGTTCCTGGTTCTTTCCGCCATCCCACCTAATGAATCATTAGGATTCGTTTTCAATGGAATCTTCTGCAGTCATAGGTTCCGTCGTTCCCATCACTTCTTGATTAATGGCTAGGCCTCAACTATGCAACGGAGCTCCTAATTCAATTTGTTGTTCCTGAGTCAATCTACTCAGTCTTTATTGACTCGAAGCTCTCTTTTATTTGTATTTATTTTTCCTATGAACCGGATTCATTTAATGATTAATTATGATTATGGCCGAATCCATATTGATGCTTTATTACACTGCCTTTGTATGAGATGATTTATAGACCATACATATTGGAATTATATATCATTGATATTCTCCTTCTCTCTTTCTCTCCCCCTTCCATTTATCCACATCCTTTTTTTGTTTCACATCACAATCCACGATCAGATTGGTTTTTCTTTTATGTATATGTAATATTAAAAAGATTTCAGTTGCTACAACGCTATGATGAATACATCATATAGTGACTGTTTCTTTGGATCTCGATAATACGAAGCAATGAGCTGGTTATTAGTTACATAGTTCTTAGTTCAGACTAGGGGACTGTCCTTTCCTTTTTTAATCCTAATCTAAACTAAAAAAACCGACGAGTCACACACTAAGCATAGCAATTATACCAAAGGGTCAATCTTATTTTTATTTAACCCTATAGAATTAGAAGATTTGAAATTGATAATTTTTGATTAAATGGAAAAATAATGAAAGGTTTTTTTGTCCATTGCTAGATAGAAAAGTAAAAGAAGAAATCTTTTATTATTTCTCGTCTGTAAATATCCAAATTTTTATGCCTAATACCCCATAAATAGTCCGAACTGTATACGAACAATAATCAATTTTAGCTCGAATGGTTTGTAGGGGAACCCTACCTTCTCTGATCCATTCGACACGTGCAATTTCTTTTCCGTCGATACGTCCTGCAATTTGTACTTGAATTCCTTTTGTATCTGCTTGCTCAGTTAATTCAATAGCTTTTTTCATTGCCTTTCTAAATGAAACTCTATTTTTTAATTGTCCAGCTATAAATTCTGCAAGAATATTTGGGTCTCCGTAGGGTTTGGCAATTCTTGTAATAGCAATGTTGAGTTTTCGGTTCACAGAATTAAACCCTTTTTGGACATTGATCTGTAATTCTTCAATTCCTCTCGGTTTACCTTCTATTAACCATTTTGGAAATCCCATATAGATTATGACCTGGACCAGGTCGATTCTTTTTTGAATCTCTATACGCGCAATTCCCTCTACACCCGAAGATATTCTCATATTTTTTTGTACATAATTCTTGATACAATCCCTTATTTTTTGATCTTCCTGTAGACCCTCAGAATAACTTTTTGGTTGTGCAAACCAAAGGGAATGGTGCTTTTGGGTTGTACCAAGTCTGAAACCAAGTGGATTTATTTTTTGTCCCATACACCCTCGCTTTCTTCATTAACCCATTTTAGTCTTTCGTGTTCTACCATACATAGATACCTCTCTCTAACATCTGTATATTTATCTATATATACATATCCAGTTTTTCTTAACCATATGAAATAGTCTTGATCTTTAGATATATCTTTCAATACAATAGTTATATGACAGGTGGGTCTTTTGATCGGATAACTACGTCCTCGAGCTCGACACTTTAACTTTTTCACGACAGTACCCTCGTTGACTTCGGCTTGACTAATGATTAAATCTGTTTCCTTGAAACCCATATTGTGACTAGCATTTGCTGCTGCCGAATAAACCAATTTAAAAATAGGATAACATGCTCGATAAGGCATGAGTTCTAGTATCATAAGTGTTTCCTCGTAGGAACGCCCACGAATCTGATCGATCACTCTTCGTGCTTTGTGAGCAGACATACATATATGTTGACCTAAAGCGGATACTTCCACATCTGGGTCCCTCTTTATCATAAGGTTAACCTCCCACCAATGAACGACGAGCACCCATATTCACTTTATTATTATTAACATTAACGACGAGATTTATTATCGCTTCTCGCATGTCCCCGGAAATTTAGAGTAGGTGCAAATTCTCCCAATTTGTGACCCACCATACGATCTGTTATATAAATAGGCAAATGGTCTTTTCCATTATGAATAGCAATTGTATGGCCGATCATTGTGGGTATAATGGTAGATGCCCGGGACCAAGTTACTATTATTTCTTTTTCCCCCCTTATGTTGAGCTTTTCTATTTTTCCTAATAAATGATTAGCAACAAAAGGATTTTTTTTTAGTGAACGTGTCACAGCTAATTACTCCTATCTTTTTTTCTTTTGTAAAGACGAAGAAACATATTCTCGATTTTATCTCCTATTTAGTACGTCGACGCAGAATCAAACTATCACTATATTTATTCCTTTTTCTACTTCTTCTTCCAAGCGCAGGATAACCCCAAGGGGTTGTGGGTTGTTTTCGACCAATTGGGGCCCTTCCTTCACCACCTCCATGGGGATGGTCTACAGGGTTCATAACTACCCCTCTTACTACAGGACGCTTACCTAGCCAACGCTTAGATCCGGCTCTACCCAAACTTTTCTGGTTCACCCCAACATTACCCACTTGTCCGACTGTTGCTGAGCAGTTTTTGGATATCAAACGGACCTCCCCAGACGGTAATTTTAATGTGGCCGATTTACCCTCTTTTGCAATCAGTTTCGCTACAGCACCCGCTGCTCTAGCTAATTGTCCACCCTTTCCAAGTGTGATTTCTATGTTATGTATGGCCGTGCCTAAGGGCATATCGGTTGAAGTAGATTCTTCTTTTTGATCAATCAAAACCCCTTCCCAAACTGTACAAGCTTCTTCCAAAGCATACGGCTTTCTGGATGTATATAATGATATCTAGACAGATGGATCTTATATGAATCGTATGATGAAGTACCACATGAGTGGATATATAGGAATCCAAATCTGCCGAATCACTCATGTTATGATCTTCTACATCCTAGGTCTCCCCGTTCCATCATCTGGCTTATGTTCTTCATGTAGCATTCAGACCGAATGACTCTATGAAATTACGTCGATACTTCCACATATTACGGGTAACGTAGGAGACATCTCTATTTTTCCCCGGGGGTAGAATTACCACTGCTTAGCTTTCAATTCGCCTCTGACCATCAAATGAAATGTGAATAACCCGTCCTCCTCTCTTTGAAACAAGGGGCGCTTCCGGTTCTGTCGGTGCTTCAAACAATTTTGTCTTCTCCATATTACCATATCTCTAGAGTCAATAATTTTATATGAGGAACTACTGAACTCAATCACTTGCTGCCGTTACTCTTCAGTTTTCTGTTGAGGTCTATCCCGTAGAGGTACTCAAATTGGATCAGTGATTGATTTCTAGGTTTCGTCGTAAACCTAATTGGTTACTTCCAATTACGTAAATCAATGGTTCAAACCGCACTCAAAGGTAGGGCATTTCCCATTGAGATAGGAACTTCTGTACCAGAAACAATGGTATCTCCAATTATAGCCCCTCTGGGATGTAAAATATATC